GGTAAGGAATAACCAGTTACACCAAAAGATGCGGTTAATACACCCAAAACCACACCTGTAACCCAAGTCAATTCACGAGGTTTTTTAAAGCCGCCGGTGAGATACACGCGAAATACGTGCAGGATCATCATTAGGACCATCATACTTGCCGACCATCGATGAACTGATCGGATTAACCAACCAAAATTAGCTTCAGTCATTATATATTGAACAGAAGCAAAGGCCTCCGTAACGGTCGGACGATAATAAAAAGTCATAGCAAACCCGGTAGCTACTTGTACTAAAAAACAAGTAAGCGTAATTCCCCCTAGACAATAAAATATGTTGACGTGAGGAGGAACATATTTACTAGTTATATCATCGGCAATTGCCTGAATCTCAAGACGTTCTTCGAACCAATCATAGATTTTATTGAGATAGGTAAATCAAGGGGACCCCCCCGGAGAACCGTATATGAAAATTTCATCTCGTACGGCTCAAACAGAAACACCCAAATACTAGTTCTAACGGATGTGTGTAATATAAAGTTTTAAATTTATTAATTCTATGATTTATGATTCAATTTTTTTTTGAAGATACTAAAGAATAAAAATCCGAAAGCTCTTCTTTGTGGTTATAATGCCAAAAAATCAAGTCGGCTCATTCGTCTATATATTGATCGTTATAGGCCTCTTGAATCTTCTATTTACCTATTTTCTTTGGTGTTATTTATGTGTAATGCGGCTTTACTGCTGTTTTCTTTATTATTGATAGGAATTCTCTTGTTAAGACCCTATGAATTGATTAAAACCTCAGATTCATACTAAAACCACGATGATTCAATAAAACCCTTTCAAACTAAGTCTAAGTCCCAAAATTCCCTGAGTAAGAACCATTGGATCATCACTTATTCAATGAATAGATATAATGACTAAAAATCCAAACCAAAGAAACCTTTGTTTTGTCCTTTGATCAAAATAAGCATAAACGAAAGTTTGAAAGAATAAAAATATTTCTATTTATAACTTCTAACTCTTTGAAAAAATTTTTTGAAGTCCGGACACGAGGTCTGACTATTAAGTATGAATCATAGTTCTAATAGTAATCTATTTCATATATTCCGTGCTCCAGATACTAGAATGAATATCCGACGAAGTAAAACCATCTCTATCAAGATGACAGACCCATTCTCTGTACTATCCATAGGATCATTTATACCAAGTCACACACTCATATTCCGGAAATACAGAAACAAAGAAATTCCACGGTCAAACTACCAAAATAGAATGGGATAAAAATCAGAAACCTAAACGCTTCACTTTGTATTGAAAAAGCCAGTTAATGGTTCTTGTGAATCTAATTCATTGAAATTCCATCCAGTAAAATGGAAGAATTATAAATCTCCAAAATAATAGATAGGAATATCGCGAATAGAGCCATTGCGAGACCCATCAAAGGAGTAGTTCCCCACCCAGGAGCTACTTTACCATATTCTGAATTCAATGGTTTCAATAAACTCCCCGCATTAGTTCGTTTTGGGCGGCCAGATCTAGAACTACCTTCAACGGTTTGTGTAGCCATAATATTTTATATTCAGTAAGATCTGTTGACTTTGTATACCATTCCGTTGTAAATAAATGATCTTATCATAGATCCATTGTGGTCTTAAAACTTTATAATGTCTTAAAACTATATAATCATGGAAACAGCAACCCTAGTTGCCATCTTTTTATCTGGTTTACTTGTAAGTTTTACTGGGTACGCCTTATATACTGCTTTTGGGCAACCCTCTCAACAACTAAGAGATCCATTCGAGGAACACGGGGACTAGTTGAAGTACGGATCCTCCCAATATTGGGAGGATCCGTACTTCAATTGAGATAATGACAAATCATTTCACCTTTTTAGTTGGAACTTTAGGCGGGTCTCGAAAAAAGATAGCGAAAAAAATTATTCCTAGAGTTGAGACTAAAAGGAATGTATAAACCAATGCTTCCATAGATTCGATCGTGATTTACAATTATAGCTTCCATACCTGTTTATTTGGGATCGTCTCCCGGATAAATAAAGAACAAGAGTCAAAGAAAAGGCAGTGATTCAAATCAAGATTTATCTGGTACCCCATCTAAAAATCACAAAAAGAAAATCAAAATGAAAAGTAACAAGTAACAAAGCATATTGTATCAGACTACTTGTCTTCTTGTAGTTGGATCTCCAAGTTTTTGGAATGCTCCAAATTCCACTTGAGCATCTAAATCTGGATCAATACCAGCAAAAACATCTCGAAACAAGGTTCTAGCACCATGCCAAATGTGTCCGAAGAAGAAGAGCAAAGCAAACGAAGCATGTCCAAAAGTAAACCAACCCCGTGGACTGCTACGAAAAACACCATCGGATTTCAAAGTAGCACGATCTAATTCAAAAATCTCACCCAATTGAGCACGTCTAGCATATTTTTTCACAGTAGCGGGATCGCTATAACTGACTCCGTTGAGTTCGCCACCATAGAACTCGACAGTTACACCTACTTGTTCGACACTATATTTAGATTCCGCCCTTCTAAAAGGAACATCGGCTCTAACAATTCCGTCTCCGTCTACCAAAACAACCGGAAATGTTTCAAAAAAAGTAGGCATACGACGTACAAAAAGTTCGCGCCCCTCTTTATCTCTAAAGATAGGATGTCCTAACCACCCAACAGCTATTCCATCCCCGTTGTCCATTGAGCCCGCTCTGAATAACCCCCCCTTTGCCGGATTATTGCCGATGTAATCATAAAAAGCTAGTTTTTCGGGAATTTTAGACCAAGCTTCAGATAAACTTTGATTTTCAGCCAACCCAGCACCAATTCTTCGATATATTTCTTGTTGGAAGTATCCTTGATCCCATTGATAACGAGTGGGACCAAATAATTCAATCGGGGTAGTTGCTGAACCATACCACATAGTTCCAGCAACTACAAAAGCGGCAAAAAAGACAGCAGCAATACTACTGGAAAGGACGGTTTCAATATTTCCCATACGTAATCCTTTGTATAGGCGTTGAGGTGGACGTACACTAAGATGGAATAGACCCGCCAATATGCCCAAGGTCCCTGCTGCAATATGATGAGAGGCTATTCCTCCCGGAACAAAAGGATCAAAACCCTCCACACCCCACGCTGGATTTACGGATTGTACCCTTCCAGTTAGTCCATAAGGATCGGACACCCATATTCCAGGACCATACAATCCTGTTACATGAAATGCACCAAAACCAAAGCAAGCCACCCCTGATAGAAATAAATGAATTCCAAAGATCTTAGGCAAATCCAAAGAGGGTTTTCCTGTACGTTCATCAGTAAATATTTCTAGATCCCAATACACCCAATGCCAGATAGCTGCCAAAAAGCACAAGCCCGAAAACACAATATGTGCCCCGGCCACACCTTCGTAACTCCAAATACCCGGATTCGTTACAGTACCCCCTGTGATACTCCAACCGCCCCATGAATTGGTTATTCCTAAACGAGTCATGAAGGGTATAACGAACATACCCTGTCTCCACATTGGATCAAGAACAGGATCAGAAGGATCAAAAACTGCTAATTCGTATAGAGCCATCGAACCGGCCCAACCAGCAACCAGAGCTGTATGCATTATATGGACAGAAATCAAACGACCGGGATCATTCAATACGACGGTATGAACACGATACCAAGGCAAACCCATGGAAATACCCCTTTATCAATGAAAAATAGACACAATGTAACTTTATTGCATTGGAAAAAACTATGCTGTGGACCCTCTTTTTAGTGGATTATCTTGGGGAAAGAATTAATATTTGTTTGATTTGTTTGATTCTTTTCAATTACTTTTAGTAATAATGAAACTATTTTGTTTGTAGGAACAAAAAGAAGCAGATCTATTCTACACCCGATAAGTACCAATACGCAATGGTAGGGGAGTTGATACCATTTTATATGAGTGAATGTATATATATATTTGTTCATCATTCAAAGGACTTATTTGTAATAATTTTCCTTTATTCATTTTGTCTTCTTTATCTTTTTTTATGAACTTAGTCAATCTATGGATAAAATATGATAAAGGCCAATATTAGTAGGACACTAAATCCATTGTTACGCTTTCACATCAAAGTGAGATATAGTACTTAATTTTTCTTTTATTTAATGCCTATTGGTGTTCCAAGAGTACCTTTTCGAAGTCCTGGAGAGGAAGATGCATTGTGGATTGACATATAGTGCGACTTGTCAGATATATTGGGTCATATGGTATTTCCCCATTCTCTTCCCCGATCGAGATATCCTCCCCTTCGCCCAAGAAAGATTGATTGAATTATCAAAAATTTGGAGCGTGAAGTTCAATTAGATCCATTTTTTCGGGAGGGTATACAGATTAATATTATCAATTAGAATAATTTATGGTTATCTTGGTTAGGCCAATAAAATGAAGTATCCAGGCTCCGTTTAGAAAAAAACCGGTAATAAATCTATTTATGATTACTATTTCTATCATATTCTATTTCTTTATATATTTATAATAGACGTGATCTCAAACTGTTAATCAATCGAGTAATATGATGAATGCATTGAATATCTGTTGTAAGACATGAAATAAATTGTAAAAAGGAAGTCATAGCAAAAGGACGTGGTATTGGGGCATTTGTCATATATGTGCAAATCCAAATCGGGCGGATCTTTACTCGGAGTAGAGCATAAACCTAAAAAAATTGAAGAAGCCCATTCAGGAACAAGAAAATTACATCGCGATTGAGATTGTATCTCGATGAAACAATACATCAATGAAAAGTTAGTTAGATAAATTTAGTAATTTTTTTTATAGATAAACAAAACAGGCCAAAACCCATCTTTTTTGAAAAATGAAAGAAAAGCCCCTTTTTATAAGTTAAAAGCCTGGTATGAAAAAAAAAAAAAAAAAAAATAAAAGAAAGCGCTAGAATCTACATCTACACATTGATTCTTTTTTTTTTTTTCGTTATTTTTGTTGAACCGTATGCATCAAAAGGTGCATGTACGGTTTCTAAGGGATACAACTTTATCCCAATCAACCGACTTTATCGAGAAAGATTACTTTTTTTAGGCCAAGGGGTTGATAGCGAGATCTCGAATCAACTTATTGGTCTTATGGTATATCTCAGTATAGAGGATGATACCAAAGATCTATATTTGTTTATAAATTCTCCTGGCGGATGGGTAATACCCGGAGTAGCTATTTATGATACTATGCAATTTGTGCGACCAGATATACAGACAATATGCATGGGATTAGCCGCTTCAATGGGATCTTTTATTCTGGTCGGAGGAGAAATTACCAAACGTCTAGCATTCCCTCACGCTTGGCGCCAATGAGTTTTTTATTTGATTTGAGAGAAAAAAGAAGACTATGCCTTCGCGCTATATGAAATATGAATATTAAGTAATAATAGCATGGCACTTCGAATTCGATATGATAAATTTTTTTAACCCTTAAATTATGTATCGAAAGAGTAGTATGAGATAAAAGGTATTTCCGATTTTATCTAATCTATCGGGAGGCCTATTTCAGCGTCACAAACTTTTTTGTTTTCACGCCGGGAGGCTCTTAACAATATTTAGGTTATGAAAGAATATGAAAATAAAAAAAATCTTGTTTTTTTATTTGAAAAAAAAAAAAAAAAAGAAACTTTGGGATTGCTAAATAACAGACGAAATAAATATATAAAGCAACGGAGCCATCATAGTATTTTTGAACTACTCCAAAAACAAAAAGAAGGGTGGTTATTGGATCATTTACCAACCCGAGTCTGATAGACCCTATATTTAATTTATTTGATATTTAAGTAAGGTAAAAACGAATTCCATTATAGAGCCGTATGCAATGCGTAAAAGATGCCTGTACGGTTGTTCAATTCTATATTTTATTATTCTTTATCTCTTCACCTTATCATCATGCGAGATAGAATAAACATTTATTATGTTATATCATCAGGGTAATGATCCATCAACCTGCTAGTTCTTTTTATGAGGCACAGACGGGAGAATTTATCTTGGAAGCGGAAGAACTTTTGAAGCTGCGCGAAACCGTCACAAGGGTTTATGTACAAAGGACAGGCAAACCCTTATGGGTTGTATCCGAAGATATGGAAAGAGATGTTTTTATGTCAGCAACAGAAGCCCAAGCTCATGGAATTGTTGATCTTGTAGCGACTGAATAAAAAAGAAAAAATAACAAAAATTTCAGACGAATTGGTGATTTGAGATTTTATCTTCTTACCGGATTTAATATTCTATTCATTAATCTATTAATATAGAAATAAAATAATTCATAATCATCCGGTTAAGATCGATCTAAACCAGCCCATTATGTATATGATTCAATATGCCAACTATTAAACAACTTATTAGAAACACAAGACAGCCAATCAGAAATGTCACGAAATCCCCCGCTCTTGGGGGATGTCCTCAGCGACGAGGAACATGTACTAGGGTGTATGTGCGACTCGTTCAGATCATGGGCTAGGACAAAAGAAAGAAAACAATTGATCCAGTATCAACGATCAGTACCAGTGAATAGACTAGAATGGAAGAACTCCATTCAATATCTAAAAATCAAAAAGATCTATCCTTCTATTGTGGTATCAAATGTATGGTTTCCGTTGGTGCAAATCCAATTAACTCCGTTTTAAATTTAAGATGAGAAAGAATTCTCCATTGATAGCAAATGATATCCATTAAGCAGGGGAAATACTATTTTAAAAAGCAGAAAAATTATGCCTTACTCTTGCAAGAACGGACTAACAGGGTCAGCTACTCAGCTAATCTTCATAATTAAATACCGTTACTGTATAAGTAGATCTCATTGTGAAAGACCTCGTACTGGATAATTATGGGTAGAGCCAAAGAGTGTGAACTGTACAAGTTAACAATAACATTGATTAAACGAAAGAAGGGCTCCGGTGTATAGAGAGGACCTCACCGTTTAAGAAGTAACCATAGAAACGATGGAACCCACTATATCCATTTATATTTACTACTTTTATGTGTTTTTGATACCTAATATCAATACAATTTTTTTCTAGGCATTTCACCTAGAAAAAAAAAAAAAAATCGTGGTCGGGAAGGTTATAGTAGCAAAAGCCATTGGAATTTAAATTTTATACATTGGAAGAATCCGTTTTGTTATTAATAGACTAGGATACGGGAAGGGAATAACTGAAAGAAAGGAAATCGATTAGTTATTCATCAAAGTTTCATTTATTCAATGACCAGAATTAAACGAGGGTATATAGCTCGAAGACGTAGAACAAAAATTCGTTTATTTGCATCAACCTTTCGAGGGGCTCATTCAAGACTTACTCGTACTATTACTCAACAGAAAATAAGAGCTTTGGTTTCGGCTCATCGGGATAGAGGTAGACAAAAGAGAGATTTTCGTCGGTTGTGGATCACTCGGATAAATGCAGTAATTCGCGAGAATAAAGTATACTTTAGTTATAGTAAATTTATACACAATCTGTACAAGAGACAGTTACTTCTTAATCGTAAAATACTTGCACAAATAGCTATATTAAATAAGAGTTGTCTTTATATGATTTCCAATGAGATCATAAAATAAAGAGATTGGAAGGAATCCGTTGGAATAGTTTAAATGGAGTTCCCTGGAGAATGAACTCTGGGAAGGTAGAGTAGAAATTAGTATGATAAAATATGATAAAGTCATCAAAATGAAGAAAGACGTTAAATAAAAAATATTTATTCCTCTTCTCCCATTTTTTTTCTTACGACAGGACATTTCGATTTTACGATTTTTCGAACAAAAAAAAAAAACGTCAATCCGCATTTGAGTTTGGATTGGAATTTTATTTTGATTCAATTCAATTGAAGAGTCAACCTATTTTTTTTCTGGTTCTAAGACCAGCAGCTCTAGCGGTTGACTCGCTTCTTTCAAATTGTTTCTCATTATTAAGAAAAGGTAACGGAGATAAAATACGAGCTTGTTTTATAGCAATAGTAATTAATCGTTGTTGTTTTAAGGTCAATCTATTCACCCGTCTAGATAATATTTTTCCTTGTTCGCTAATAAATCGACTAATTAAACTCATGTTTCTATAATCAATTCGATCCCCCGATTGGATCGGAGGCAAACGCCTACGAAAAGATCGCTTAGATTTAAGAAAGATTCGCTTGGATTTATCCATGGTTTGTTTATTCCTTATCCTGAAAATCCCAATCCTATTTCTTAATTCTACATCATCTTTGATCCGATCGAAATAGGATTTGGTTTGTTTCTATTTATTTGTTTATATTTATTTCTATTTAAATAAATTCAAAAATAAATTATATATATATATTGTTATATATAATATGTAATTTTTCATCTTCCTTGGAAGACTGACACACGAGCGATCGGTTCGATCTATTTCTTTATCTCCCCATGAATCGTATGTTTGTAACAACAGGGACAGAATTTTCTCAATTCCAATCGACTAGGCGTATTGTGTCGATTCTTTTGAGTAATATATCTGGAAATGCCCATTGATTCCTTATTAACACGATTTCGAACACAACTGGTACATTCCAAAATAACCGTTACTCGGACATCTTTACCCTTAGCCATGAACCTCCTTTGGTTTTTGATTCACTCAATTCTTTAATTTTCCGACCCGAAGAAGAAAGGACACAAAAATAGAAGCAGGTAACTCGAAATCAAATTATGAAAGAAATATTTTGTTGCAATCAATATCAATATAGTAATAAATAATAAGTAATATAATTATTTCTAACTATATTTATAATTTTTAATTGCCGTACAGTATTTCATTTTCAGTTAAGTATCTTGTATGATATTGTTGCCCCAACCACCGCATTTCCATTCTATTATTAATTTAATTTGAGCCTGAGCCCGAGTTCATAGTTTCACTGAGGGTGAAACCGCTTTTTCTTTGTTTTTTTTTTTTTTTTTAGAAAGAATAAGTAAAAAAAGAAAAAAAGAAAAAACAAAGAACAAAGAAAAAAAGAAGGGAGGGGTAGGGATTAGTTACAGATATTTGATTGTATCTCTAATCTTCTTCCCCCTTCCCATATCAATAGCTAGAATGAAAAAAAGGGGAATATCAACGCATCCGGAAAAAAACGATTGATCTCTATCAATAAACCTGCTAAAGAACCGAACCATAGAGTACTTACTACCGGTGCCACGGAGAGATATGTTTTTAGATCTCGCATTTTAAAAACTCCTCTTTCTGTATTCGTTATTGTAATTTTATTGTAATTTGTAATACATAATGGTAATACATATATGACCGGATGTGTATATGTAGTTAATGACTTACCACTTGTACGCGGAGTTCCTAATTCAAATTGAAATGTACAAAATAGATATTTATTAAAAGAAAAAAATACGTCCATTTCCGCCTTAAATTCCAAAAAAATATTAATTTTTTGTGGTAGATTTCATATTTATTTCATACTTTATATAAGTCTTTTACCATATTATATGTTTGTTATATGATATATGAGACCAAAAGGAAGAAGGAAGAAATGATAAGATAGTTTGTGTATATCAATGTAGGAAATAAAGATGTGGAAAACAAGACAGGGATTCTCTACAATGACACTGTAGACCAATTGAAAGGGATGTAGCGCAGTTTGGTAGCGCGTTTGTTTTGGGTACAAAATGTCACGGGTTCAAATCCTGTCATCCCTACCTATTACTTATCTTCTGAGCAGTAACGAGGGATCAATTGAGATCAATTAATAAAATTGTACATACATAATTAAATAAATATTTCATTTTTATTTTTTATAGTATATATATATGCAAGATAAATTGGGGTTACAAAATATTTATTGTGATAATAAAGCGCTCTTAGTTCAGTTCGGTAGAACGTGGGTCTCCAAAACCCGATGTCGTAGGTTCAAATCCTACAGGGCGTGATTCTGTGTTCTTGTTAATCGCGGGAGGTCAAAATTACACTAAAATAATTGAGCAGCAACCTAAATTTGACCTCCCGCGGATTA